AATAATACAACGGAAAAACAAAATAAATATAAATGGAATTTTTTTCAATACTATTAAAAAAGGGCTTGTGTTGGATTGGCACTACATAGCTGAAAAAAGTTTAGATAGAGGAATAAAAAAATACCAAGTAGAAAAAAATATCAGATTGAATCAATAATCAATAATAAGTAACTAGAATAAAAAAGGGAGGATTCCTTGGTTATTACTTATTAGTATTCAACGAAAACCGACCAATTGAAGGAACTCCCGGAATTTTATATTTCTAGGATCAAGCAACTCGAGTTTTGTCGTTCTAGAACATGAGAGCAATGAAAAATAGATATGAGTAGAATCCAAAAAAGGAAAAAAGTATATATATAAATACAAAAATTTATATAAGAATTACTATCCCTTTCTATTTCTTTATTTCCTTAATTCAATTTTGTTTGATTAGGACCAAGTTACTTAAAAACCTCTGCCTTTTTTAAAAGATACCGAACAGTTCCTGTGGGCTGAGCGCCCTTTTCAAGGAAATATAGAATAGCAGGAACGTTTAAATAACTTTGATTCTTTATCGGATCATAAAAACCTACGTTCCGAAGATCTCTTCCTTCTCTTCGGGATCGAACATCAATTGCAACGATTCGATAGACGGCTCATTGGGATAGATCTAAGTAAATGAACAAGACCCCCCCTAGAAACGTATAGGAAGTTTTCTCCTCGTACGGCTCGAGAAAAAATGATTTGGAGTTTTGTCTACGTATAGAATTCTAATTTCTGGCAAAGGAGTTGATAAAATAAATTAGAATGGGATTTAACTCATTTTTTTCTTCCTCCTTCCTGAAAAAATAAAAATCATTTGTACCCATAACTCAAGTTGGATAATTCTCAAAGAGCTTAAAAGAAAAAAAAATCTTTAGGCAATTTATTTCATTTTTTGAATGGTCTTTAACCCCCTCTTGCTTGTCTCATTTAATCTTTATTATTATCCAGTTATTGAGACAATTGAAAAAACGGTGTTTCCTTGTTCTGGGATCCTTTTTTTGTTTTAAATCAGTGGGTTTAGACATTACTTCGGTGCTTCTTAATCCTTACAAAATGGCAGCAACATACCCCTTTTGTGATTTCTTTCTATCAAAGAATCATATAAACGCTCGATTCCCGCGTGATACACTTTGAATCGAAAGACTTTTCTCAATTTCAACAAATTTTACTTTTGAATTAAAAACTTGACTGAATCGGATCCTTTCAATTTATATATTGATATATATGATATACTTACAAAGTTGTTCCAATTTATTGATTGGTATTAACCCTAGATTCTTGCCCCCTGAAAGATGAATCCATACTTTCTACCCGAGCTCCATCATGTACTATATTCATTACAACCTAACAAAAAAGGATTCTAGTGAAAACAGAACAGATGTCGGGTCAAGAGCACCTTCATTCATAGAAAAGATGGCGGATGTAAGAATAAAAATCCACAACGGATCGTGTCCTTCAAGTCGCACGTTGCTTTCTACCACAGCGTTTCAAACGAAGTTTTACCATAACAAAAAATTCCTCTAATTTGGAACCCATATGGAATTGATTCAATTATGGAATCATGAATAGTCATTGGTTCCGTCGATACATAAACATATTAATCTATACCCTTTTTTCTTCTATACAAAGATGGCAAAAATTTTTGATGGCAAAAATTTTTTTGAAGCAATCTTAGCAAGATCCCACCTATTATTGTATGTTATTGTATGAATGCAACACTTTAACTTTACTTTTTATTAAAAAAATTAAAATATCTGTTTCTTTTCGAATTGAATCATCAACGATTTAAAGCAGATAAATGGATTGACAAAAAAAACCCCATTTTATTTTTTTGTGTGAGATAGATAAAAAAGACCGATCGAAGAGAATATTTAAGTACTTGTTCTTTCGATTCTAATTTTATTAATAAGATAAGATGAACGAATTAGGGGTTTTTCGTACCTATGAGATAGACTGAACTACAGTCTTTATTATGGATCCATTACATATTGTAACTTGATTCGTTATTAATGAGATTCGGACATACACAGATATACATATATTTAAAATAAGACCTCCTGTTACTGTTACTAATTAAGAACTATCTATCCCACGACGCTCTGGGAATGCTGAATCAGAACAAAAATAAAAAAGGATACCTTTTGGGGAAAGGATACTCTCTAGGGACAAAGACAAACAAGTCCAGATTAGGCGCTTGCTCCTAATTTTTTAGTTTACCCAAACCCAGTCTTGTCTTAAGAGACTTAATCCCATTAATTGAATGTAATAACCCTCCTCTTGTTTAGAATAAAGAGATCCTAATAATTTGGCTACCCCATTTTTTTAAGTTTAATTTGAATGGATAAAGAATAAGATATAGGATATAGGAAAGAAGTGCTCTTTCTTAGTGTAATTCAAAATAAAATGTATCGTTGAAAATTTAAAAAGATATGAGACGTAAGGTTTTTTCTTCAAATTAAGTAGCTATAAACCCCTT